CTTGCTTAGAAAAGGATTGGGAAGTAACATAGTTATTCTAGCAAGATTCGCTCGAGATGTCAATACCTTACCTTCAATTAGATCATTAATGGACTCTACGTTTTGTCCAATTTGGCTTAGATTAGCAGGCATAGGAAGAAGGTTCCGCATGAATCACTCCATCCTGTTCTTTGAGATTGACCATATCAATATCGATATGGTCAATCTCAATAGAGTCCAGAGTGATCATTGCAGGATTTTAAATACGAAAGGAAAAATACAAGCTAGGGGGGAGATAGAACGATACCTCGTGACCCATCACAGGGGCGAACTAGTTGTAACGAGAGGATTAGCTTGAAATGGAAACTGTTCGGAGGGATTCCATTCTTTCGTGCGACAACCCGAAGAGAGTCTGGAATAGGGTATTCTGGGAAATTCCAATAATGGGGTCGATTGATACACCCGACGGGATTGATGCTAGTGCACGAACAATCATAGCTACTTCGATGGAACTCTTCGAAATTGAAGTAGATGAATAAATTAATGGATTTTGTGTATAAATTGTTGATGCGTTATCTCCCCCAGTGAACATTAATTTGATAATCTTCAGGTAATAATAGATAGAAATAACACTTGTTAGGATCCCTATCGGAACTGATGGGTACGAACCAGCCTTCCATCCATGCCAAAATAGGTAGAGTTTACCGAAAAAACCTGCTGGTGGGGGGATACCCCCTAGAGATAGTAAACGTGGGACTAGAGAAAATGTTAAAACAGGATCCTTCATGTATAATCCCGCGTAGTCCCTGATATTATCCGTTCCGGTTCGCGAACCAAATGAAATGATACAAGCAAAAGTTCCTAGATTCATGAGTATATGAATAAACGTATAAGTTATCATGCTTGCATAGCCATTCTCGGGATCTGCAGCAATTATTCCGATCATAATATATCCCATTTGGCTTATAGAGGAATACGCTAGCATACGCTTCATGCTTGTCTGAGTCACGGCAATCAGATTTCCTGATACCATACTAAGAGTGGCTAATACTCCCAAAACCATATGCCACTCATTAGCGAGATGTGGAAAAAGAATACCGAAGAGTCGTGTAGATAAAGCTAGAGCTGCTACTTTAGAAGTCACGGAAAAGAAAGCAACGACTGGTGTAGGAGAGTCAGAGTCGGAAAGAAGATTCTCGGTCTTCCCGCTCATTCAGAACCGTGCATGAAGTTCTTACTTCACACGGCTCCTGGTTCAGGTGTTGAACTGTTTTTGCTCCCAGAACCTCCCTCGCGTCTGTTTCGAATCTACTCTTCCCTAGAGTAGTCAGTAGTAGTACGAATTGTTAACTTCTCGAGGAATCCCTTATCGTATTCATTTCTTGATCCACTTTTTGAATGGGTTGTTGTCC